TTCTATTTTTCCATAGAAATGCGTTCGCTCAAGAAAGACTCCAGAAGATATTGATCGTAAATAAGAAGACTGTTTACGAAGAAACAGGAATAGATATTCGCATTCATATACATAAGAATTATGTAGGAACCAAAAGAATCTTTTCTTTCTTTTTGAAAAGACGTAAATGGATTTCTTTGAAGTAATGAGACTATTCAAATTATGATATTCGTGGAAAAACAATCGCAAGAAATGCAAAGAAGAAACATCTTTGATCCAGCATTGAAGGATTTGAACCAAAATTTCCAGATGGATGGGATGGGGTATTAGTAGATCTGACACATAATTTAAATGTGATAATTTATCCTCTAAAAAGGGAAATATTGAATGAATAGATCGTAAATTCTGAGATTTTGGTATTCTTTTTTCTTCAAGGGAAGATACTAATCGCGACGAGAATGGAATTTCCAGAATGACTCCAAAACCTTCTGATACCATTTGAGAAGAAAAATGAGAAGAAAAAGAATTCTTGTGCCCCCAAAATCCATTTTGGTTAGAATCATTCATCGAAGAAATCAAAGATTTCTGTTGATACATTCGAGTAATTAAACGTTTCACAAGTACTAAACTAGATTTATTGTCATAACCGATAATTTCCACAGGTTCGTAAAAAATCAAACTATTGAAGCTATGATAATGAGCAAGTGAGTAAATATACTCCTGAAAGAGTAGCGGATATAGGAAGTTTTGTTGCCGAAATCTATCTTTTTTCAATCTAAATATCCTTGTAATTCTGCCATTGAAACACATTTCTACTATAACCAAAAAAGGGAGGCACTTCTTGTGTTATGAAATGATACATAGTGCAATATGGTCAGAACGGCGTATGCGTATGTTGTATGTAGTATATTGTTTCTTTTATACTAAAAAACTATTTCTAATAAAATAGTCTAACTTAGAACTCTAATAAACTAAAATAATAATAGAATAAGAATCAATAATAAAATAAGAATCTTCTTATTCTATTATTCTAAGAAATAATTCTAAGAATATAGTCTAGTATTAATATATACTATGCACTGTCTATACTTTTACTTTATTACTTTAAATAATATATACTTTTATACTGTACTGTGATGTAAAAAAAATAAAGAGAATCTAAGAAGTAAAAGATTATAGAAAAGTAAGAACAAATAAAGAATATATACCCCGGAGACAGAGAGCCCAATCTACAGATCTTTTTCCTTTCTATCCAATTTGGTTTTCTTTTCTTTGTTATTTTCTTTTCCTTGTTAATCTAACTAGAATAACAATAAAAGAAAAGAGAAAATAACAATAAGAAAAAGAAGGAAAAGGGGTAAAAATCTTTTCTTTTCGCAACCCAATCACTCTTTTGACTTTGGAAAAAAATTCTTTTTTTATCACTATACTATTTCTTCTACACATCCGTCTACAATCCATAATAAAGAATAATTAGGATTAAGAAAAAAAAAGAATCAATGGTCCACTCACAATTCACAAGAAAACCTTTTCCCACATCAGGCACTAATTTATTTTTAACGTATAATTAGTAATTCGATCGGGTAATCATTCAAATTAAGAAGGAAAGCTCGTTGCTTTTTTGTCTTACTCGAATTGGAACCATAAGGCTCTATCCATTTATTCACTAGACCCGAAATGCTTTACTGAACTTAAAAAAATTGTTAGAAAAAGAAAAATTCTCGTTCTATTTCTATTATGAGTACTAGAAATCTTCTTTTTCTATGATTAGATTATTCTTTTTGATATCTTTCTATTCTTTTTACGACATGCTTTTTTTTCCATTCATTACCTTTCAGGATCAGTCGCGGTCTTCTAAACTCTACCAATAGTCTAGACGAATTCCTTCATCCAAATGTGTAAAAGATCATAGTCGCAATTAAAAGCCGAGTACTCTACCGTTGAGTTAGCAACCCGGATCAATATGAAGCGTAGATAAGATCGAAATAAAAAAAATCCAGCAAACCCATCCATTTTCCTAAAGTGAAGGAAAGAGCCAATAGGGAATGGGGATAAAAAGATCTATTTATATACGATCAAATTATATTTGTTTGAGACGCCATTGTCAATATGAATGGACTTTTTCGAAAAAAAAAAAGAATTTCAAGAAATTCTATATAAATTTGTGTTGGATTAGCACAACATAAAGAATAAATAAGAACTTTGAGCGGAAAAAAATAAGGAATAAGGAAAAGGTAGAGATAGAAAAAATAGCGGCTTTCTTTAATCAAAAAAAGAAAGGTACAATACAAATACAAGAAGAAAGATTACCCCCCTTGTTGGGGGGTTCCACAACAATAAGCAAGAAAAAAAAGAAGAATAAGAAAAAGAAGAAGAAAATAAGTATGAATAGAACAAGAAAAGAAGAAACTTTGAATAAAGAATTACACTAAAGATAGGTACTAGACTAAAGATAGGTACTAGTTACCCTATCCTTTTTTTATTCATGATTCTTGTTTTTCCTTTCTTTCTTTTTTATCAAAAGAAACTCGAAATTCTTTAAAGAATTCTGCCTTCCTTAAGATATCATAAACAGTTCCTGTGGGTTGAGCACCTTTTTCAAGGAAATATAAAATAGCAGGAACATTTGAATAAGTTTGATTCTTTATCGGATCATAAAAACCCACTTTTCGAAGATCTCTTCCTTCTCTTCGGGATCGAACATCAATTGCAACGATTCGATAGATGGCTCATTGGGATAGATGTAGATAAAAGATGCCCCCCTAGAAACGTATAGGAGGTTTTCTCCTCATACGGCTCAAGAAAAAATGATTCTAATTTATATAATTTCTCTATCTATCTATCTATATAGATAGATAGATAGATAGATAGATAGAGAAATGGATCCATAAAGAATTAGACTGTAATTTGAGTCTTTTTTTCCTTCTTTACAGAAAAAAGAAATTTCATTCGTACTCCTAACTCAAGTTGGGTAGTTTTGAAAGAGTTCGAAAGGAAATCTTTAGAATTTCTTGAGCTGTCTCTAACCTCTTTTTTTGTCTCCTTTCGGATCTCTTTTTTTTTACTCATTCTGATCCAATTGTTGAGACAAGTGAAAATAGTGTTTCCTTGTTCCGGAATTTGTTGTCTTTGCTTTACGCTTTGTCAAATCATTGGGTTTAGACATTACTTCGGTGATCCTTACTCCTTTTCAAAAAGGCAGCAACATACCTTTTGTTTTTTGTTCTTTCTATGGAAAAGGGAAAAATTCTACGAAAGATTGATTCCTTTGTGATACACTCTTGATCGAAACAGTTTGAAGATTTCGACAAATTTGAACCTCTCCATTTATCTATATTTAGATATTGATGATATATTTACAAAGTTGGTCTAACTTATTAATTGTCACTAACCCTAGATTATTCCCCCGATAAATGAATCAGTCATTTTTGCTCGAGCTCCATCATATGCTATACCTTTATATACCATTAGTATCTTTATTTAGCAACCCAAGACAAATTCAATTAGGTTCCTAGCAGAACAAACTATGTCGAGACAAGAGCATCTTCGTTCGTATAGAAAATGGTGGATGTCAGAATCCACAGCCAATCATGTCCTTCAAGTCGCACGTTGCTTTCTACCACATCGTTTCAAACGAAGTTTTACCATAACATCCCTCTCATTTTATTTTCATTTGGAACCGTATGCAATTGATTCAATATGGAATCATGAATAGTCATTGGCTGAACCGATACATAATAATCTACACTTATCTATCTATGGATAGATAAGTGTTTATCCGGAAAGGATTTCACTGAAATTTACCCCATATTTTCTCATATGAATAATATCACATGAAAAAAAACAAATCAGTTTGAAGCAAACTTATTTCCATCTTCAACAGATCTTTCGGGATTGTCCATCATAAAAGATCCCTCTTTTTCTTTTCAAGAAAAAAAAAAGGAATTATAAACCTCAAAAAAAGCCTTTGACTTTACTTTCATTCAAATGAAAAATAAATCCCCATGAATGGATAAAAGTTTTTATCCACTTTAATACTATACTAACTAAATAATATACTAAACTAAATATTTCATTGAAATATTCATAAATATTCAATTATAGAATAAGAAGATAATATTAAAAAGAAAAATATACAATATATATTCTTATGTAAGAATTATATATTTATGTATTAGAAATTAGAAAGAAAAATCTATTTAGAATTTCTAATATTCAAAATTTCTAATATTAAATATATGAAATAAAAGAATTTTCATGAAATTCTAAATTAATCTATTCTAATATGAATAGATTAATTATGAAATATGAATTATGAATATTTTCTAATTCATTATTTATGAATTATGATTTTATGATTCTAATATTATGATTGACTTATTATTTACCATCTCCGATGGAATCTGATTTTCATTTAATTTAAAACAGAGAGATAGTTTGAGAAGAAAGTTTCTTTGTTTTCATTATTATGGAGTAGAAGAGTCTCGTGTAAGGTAAGATCAAAGAGAAGATCAGAATCCGAGGATTCTGATCTTTTCGCATCCATCTCCATCATATAAAACAAATAATCGTTAACGAAAGTAATCACGAATATTTCATAAGAAAATACTTTAGTAAAAAAGTAAAAAAAAAAGATATGATTCTAAGAATCATTCTTAGAATTCAGATTGGATAACATTGTATCCAACATTAAACAGAAAATTGTTTAATGAAATTTAAATAGAGAAGAATCTGTCGTTTCTGATGCAAACGATCTGGGACGGAAGGATTCGAACCTCCGAGTAACGGGACCAAAACCCGTTGCCTTACCGCTTGGCCACGCCCCATTTTGATTTGGTCTAAGAAAAACTAAGCTAAATATTGGTTATTCGTCAATAACCAACCAAAAGAAATATAGAACATGTTGTCGCTAAGATTCAACACAATAGATATAGAATCAAAAAGATTAATTGATCATTACTTAGAATTCAATTAAGATATTGTATGAAAATAGAATTCCTTGTATTCTTATTTGATTGTAGAATGTAAGGAAGGATTCTTGATTGGGGAGAAGTCAAAGAAAAAGAAGAATTTCTTTCTTTTATCTGCCTTTTTATTTTCAATTTTCCCTCAGAAAAACAACTCAATCCAATCTGATAATTTATTATCATTTCAATTTAATTTGAATCTTTAAGAACAAGAAAAGCATATTTGTTATGTTTAATATCTTTAGTTTAATCTGTATCTGTCTTAATTCTACCCTTTATTTGAGTAGTTTTTTCTTCGCCAAATTGCCCGAGGCTTATGCCTTTTTCAATCCAATCGTAGACGTTATGCCGGTTATCCCTTTATTCTTTTTTCTCTTAGCCTTTGTTTGGCAAGCTGCTGTAAGTTTTCGATAAAAATGGAATCTCTATTCAATTCATAATTTATTCGAGAAAAAAAAGATGAGATTTTGATTATTAAAATCAATAAGATCAGAAAGAAGATTCAGATAAGTCTGGACATTAGGAATCCTCGATTCAAAAAGCGAAATTCTTTCTATTTTATATTGAAATTGAATTTGAATAAGGGAAGGGGGCGATGATCTTTATCTTTAATCAGCTAATCAGCTTATTTCTTCTTTTGTTCTGACCTTTCCTTTAGAAGATCCCATACAATACCTAATTATAGATATGGATATGGCAAGAAATCTTTGGTAACGAAAAAATACGAATCTTATTACATTAGAAATAAATTCGTGAAAAGAAATTTCAAAAAAACTTCCTTTTTTTTTCATCTTTAAAGCGTCATATCAAAATAGTGTATAGTGTGTGTCGTAAAATAGGTGATCTATTTCCTTAAAAAAAATGATCTTATCTTGGAGATTTGTAATGCTTACTCTTAAACTATTCGTTTACACAGTAGTAATATTCTTTGTTTCTCTCTTCATCTTCGGATTCTTATCTAATGATCCGGGGCGTAATCCTGGGCGTGAAGAATAAAAAAAGAGATGAAATTCGTTTTTACTTTTTCCTTTCTTTTTTCATAGGTAAATGTATAAATAAATGGAATAGATGCTAGATAAAGAGAAAAGATTCATAAAAGAAAAGAATCGAAATTTCTTCCAATTCGAAAATCTCAAGTGATCGGGGGGGTCGGAGAGAGAGGGATTCGAACCCTCGGTACGAATAATTCGTACAACGGATTAGCAATCCGACGCTTTAGTCCACTCAGCCATCTCTCCCCATTCCAAATGGGAAATTTATCATGTGATTTAACACGTGAAGTCAAGATTGAGAACAATCTTTATTTTCCTTCAATGATTCAAATTTCTCCAATAGAAAAGAAAGAATACCTTACTTCTTTTATTTTGTACAAAAGGTTCATTTCCCCGGCCTGGTTAAGTATAAGTACTGGCCAGGCCAGTACTTCTTTTGTTCCAACGAAGAAAAATTGTTATTGAAACAAGAAGAGTAATTTTCATTGCCATTCCTAATCATTTGAAATTATATAAGATTCTAATAGATAGATTATCTTAGAAATTCTTTAAGAAATTCTCTATATCTAGATTAATATAGAATATTCTATATATTCTAGAATTCTATATTCATATGATGAATATGATATATTCTATATTGAAATATTCAATATTAGATATTTTTTGATATTATATATATATATATATTCTTAGTATATTATAGTACCTTATATAGTAATTCTAGTAAATTAGAGTATAAATGAGTATAAATTAGAATATTGAGTCTTTATAGTAATAGTGTTCTAGTAATAGCTAGTAATAGTACTACTATTTTTCGTCTTTCTTTTCTTATTCTTAAGTATAAAATTCGGAAATTCATTAATGAAAAACAAATTTCATTATAAATGAAAGTTGAAGTTCAGTATTCTATTCATCTTAATAATTAACTTAAGATTCATAATTAACTTAAGAAGTCTTAATAAGAAGGAAGTATTAAGAAAGAAAAGAAAGATATCTTATAAGATAAATAATATCAAATAGAAAACACATATTTCTAAATTGAGACTATAAATCATTTACTTGTTCAAAGCAAAGGACAAGCTTGAAAGTTTGAGGCCCGATTTACCCGAATTCAGAAAATATGGCGGTTCAAGTGAAGGGAGTTTTCAAAAAAAAAATACTTATAACTTTAGTACACTATTGAAATTTGACTAAACTTTTTGCTATTCACCTATTTTTTTTTCAAGTTTTCAATCCCGCACCGCGGCGGAACAAAATACGTGTTAATGCTGGAATTTTCATGATTCTGATGCTATCTTGACTGCGTCTGATTACATTTGTTGGACAAATGGTGCATTCATATCTAATAATGAATATGTAGCGGGTATAGTTTAGTGGTAAAAGTGTGATTCGTTCTATTAACAACTTAAATAGTTAAGGGGTCTTTCCATTTTTTTCATATTTCATATTCCGATCAAAAACTTTATTTCTTAAAAAGATTTAATCCTTTACCCCTCAATAGGACATTTGAGGAAAGAATATACATTCTCACGATTTCTATCCAAAAGGCAATCAGAATTTTA